GGAATAATCTCGAAAGAGCAAGAGCCTAAAAAGCGTTGATTCAAATCCACTCCGGTACTCTATGTAAAATTCCCTTCAAAAATAAAATAAAGCCGAAAGATACCAAAGCAGTTTTGTATCAGACTACCTGTCTTCTTGTAGTCGGATCCCCAAGTTTTTGGAATGCTCCAAACTCTACTTGAGCATCCAAGTCTGGGTCAATACCAGCAAAAACATCTCTAAACAAGGTTCTAGCACCATGCCAAATGTGTCCGAAGAAGAAGAGCAAAGCAAACGAAGCATGCCCAAAAGTAAACCACCCCCTTGGACTGCTACGAAAAACACCATCGGATTTCAAAGTTGCACGATCTAATTCAAAAATTTCACCCAATTGAGCGCGTCTAGCATATTTTTTCACAGTAGCAGGGTCACTATAACTGATTCCATTGAGTTCGCCGCCATAGAACTCAACGGTTACACCTACTTGTTCAACACTATACTTAGATTCTGCCCTTCTAAAAGGAACATCAGCTCTAACAATTCCATCGCCGTCTACCAAAACGACGGGAAATGTTTCAAAAAAAGTAGGCATACGACGTACAAAAAGCTCACGCCCCTCTTTATCTCGAAAAATAGGGTGTCCTAACCATCCAACCGCTATTCCATCTCCGTTATCCATTGAACCTGCCCTGAACAACCCTCCTTTTGCCGGATTATTGCCGATATAATCATAAAAGGCTAATTTTTCAGGAATTTTAGACCAGGCTTCTGATAAACTTTTATTTTCTGCTAGCCCGGCGCTAACTCTTCGATATATCTCTTGCTGGAAGTAACCCTGATCCCATTGATAACGAGTGGGACCAAATAATTCAACAGGGGTAGTTGCTGAACCATACCACATAGTTCCAGCAACAACAAAAGCTGCAAAAAATACAGCCGCGATACTACTGGAGAGTACGGTTTCAATATTTCCCATACGCAATCCTTTATATAGACGTTGTGGTGGTCGGACACTAAGATGGAATAGACCCGCTAATATCCCCAATGTACCCGCTGCAATATGATGAGAAGCTATTCCTCCCGGAACAAAAGGATCAAAACCTTCCACGCCCCATAATGGATTTACAGGTTGTACTTTTCCCGTTAGTCCATAAGGATCGGACACCCATATTCCAGGACCATACAAGCCTGTTACATGAAATGCACCAAAACCAAAGCAAGCCGCTCCGGATAGAAATAAATGAATTCCAAAGATCTTGGGCAAATCCAAAGAAGGTTTTCCTGTACGTTCATCACAAAATATTTCTAGATCCCAATAAACCCAATGCCAGATAGCTGCCAAAAAGCATAAGCCAGAAAATACAATATGTGCCCCCGCCACACCTTCGTAACTCCAAATCCCCGGATTCGTTACAGTCCCTCCTGTGATACTCCAACCCCCCCACGAATTGGTTATTCCTAAACGAGTCATGAAGGGTATAACGAACATACCCTGTCTCCACATTGGATCAAGAACAGGGTCAGAAGGATCAAAAACTGCTAATTCATACAGAGCCATCGAGCCCGCCCAACCAGCAACCAGAGCTGTATGCATTATATGAACGGAAAGCAACCGGCCGGGATCATTCAATACAACGGTATGAACACGATACCAAGGCAAACCCATGGAAAATACCCCTTTTGCAAAGAAAAATGGACACTGCGTAACTTTATTGCATTAGAAAAGACTATACTATGACTATCCTATGGCCCTCCCTTGTTCAATGGATTATTTCCTAACAAGGGAAGCGTTAGGTTAATATTTAATTTATTCTGTTCATAATAATTGAACAATTCTGTTCGTAGGAACAAAGAGAAGCAGATTTATTCTATACTCGATAAGTACCAATACGCAATGGGGGGTTGATACCATTTTCAATGAGTAAACGCGTCCATCCTTATTTATCATCAAAAGAACCTATTCGTAAAAAATTTCCTTTATTTATTTTGTCTTTCTTTCTGAATTTTTCTAATCTATGGATAAATTTAATTATGATAAAGTCAATATTATATATTATAAAGACAAATAAAACCCTATTGTTACGTTTTCATATCAAAGTGAAATAGAATATTTAGTTCTTTTTTTATTTTAATCCATGCCTATTGGTGTTCCAAAAGTCCCTTTCCGAATTCCTGGAGAGGAAGATGCATCTTGGGTTGACATATAGTGCGACTTGTCAGAAATATTGGGTCATATGGGATTTCCCCGTTCTCTTCCCCGATCGAGATATCCTCTGTTTCGCCCAAGAAAGAAAAATGGAATCATCAAAAAATGAAAAAATTGGAGCGTGAAGTGCATGCAATTAGATCCATTGTTTGTGGGGATTCATAGTACTATTATCAATTAGAATAATTTATGGTTGGCTTTGGTTGGACTAAAAAAATGAAATATCCAGGCTCTGTTTATAAAAAACCCAATTGGTAATATATCTACGATTACTGCGCGTATGAAAAACGATTCCTCTTTGTTATTTGGTAAAGA